TAAAAATTCTATTTACAATTTCTCAATTTATTTAGTATAATTGCTATGCTTAGTGTGTGACTCGTTAGTTTTTTCTTTAAAGTTTAGAATTGGGATTTAAAAAAAGTAGAAAAAAAGTAGACTGACCTCCACTATGAACTTAGGAACTATATAAACTAATAACCAACTTATTTCTTCGTATTGTCGAGATCCCTAAAACAGTCACTATATGAATGAGTAGATTGATCATATAGTTGTAACAACTGAAATTTACCGAAACTGAAATCTTTTCTCTAACAAAGAAATCTGATTATGGGTTGTGAAGCAAAAATAAAGGGATGCGGATAAATGGAACGATGATAGAAAGAGAGAACAAAAAAAATATCATAAAATAAATTATCAATGATATATGATTCCAATATGTATGGTCTATGCTCATAAAAGGCAGTGTGATAAAGCATCAATACTGATAGATTATTAATATATTAAATAATAAATAATAATAAGATAATAATAAATAAAAAGAATAAAATAATAATAAATAAAAAGAGCCTAGGGTTAATAAAAACTGAAGAGATTGACTTGGAAAAGAATTTTGTTGGGAGCTCCATTGCGGAGTTCAGACCTAACCATTAACGGAGAAGCTATAGGAACGAGGGAACCTGTGACTGAATAAGATTCTATTCGAATCCTAATAATTCATTGGGTGGGATGGCGGAACGAACCGAGAAAAAATGGATTTTTTGTAAAAGGTCATGGATTGATGACCCTACGAATGAAACAGGAAAGGGTCAATATTCGCCCGCGAAACTTTATTTAATTTATTGGATTATTTAAGTTATTGGATTACAACATTTTTATTGTAGCACGATTCAATAGGGCTAAAAAATTTTTTATTAATTTAATACTTATTTTATTAACTTAATACTTATAAAAATACTTATAAAATATACTTATAAAATGAAAAACTGTATATTTTGTTGTATATTTTTTATATATATCTTTTCTTTCCTATGTAAGAAATTATATGTAAGAAATTCAATATCAATAAATGCCATTTAGTGTAATTTAGTATAATTAAATAATATCAAAATAATATCATGTGTATTTATTGAATATTATATTAAATACATGTGTATTATGTAATATTATTATTATTGAATCATTTTGAATGGTTTCATTCGCGAGGAGCTGGATGAGAAGAAATTCTCATGTCCAGTTCTGCAGTAGAGATGGAATTAAGAAAGAACCATCAACTATAACCCCAAAAGAACTAGATTTCGTAAACAACATAGAGGAAGAATGAAGGGAATATCTTGTCGAGGCAATACTATTTGTTTCGGAAGATACGCTCTTCAGGCACTTGAGCCCGCTTGGATCACAGCTAGACAAATAGAAGCAGGGCGAAGGGCAATGACACGATATGCGCGTCGTGGTGGAAAAATATGGGTACGCATATTTCCTGACAAACCTGTTACAGTAAGACCTACGGAAACACGTATGGGTTCGGGGAAGGGATCCCCCGAATATTGGGTATCCGTTGTTAAACCAGGACGAATACTTTATGAAATGGGCGGAATATCAGAAACTGTCGCCAGAGCAGCTATTGAAATAGCTGCGTGCAAAATGCCTATACGAACTCAATTTGTTATTTCAGGATAGGGATGAAGAACTAAACATAGGAATATTAAGGATGAAAAAAACAACAACTGCAGGTTTCTTTATTTCTAGACGGACAATATTTCTTTTTTCCCTTCATCCTTTGCATTGAAATAACAGATTCAAATAAAATGATATGATTCAACCTCAGACCCTTTTGAATGTAGCGGATAACAGCGGAGCTCGAGAATTGATGTGTATTCGAATCATAGGGGCTGGTAATCACCGATATGCTCATATTGGTGACGTTATTGTTGCTGTAATCAAAGAAGCAGTGCCCAATATGCCTCTAGAAAGATCAGAAGTAATTAGAGCCGTGATTGTACGTACACGTAAAGAACTCAAACGTGACAACGGTATGATAATACGATATGATGACAATGCGGCGGTTGTCATTGATCAAGAAGGAAATCCAAAGGGAACTCGAGTTTTTGGTGCGATCGCTCGGGAATTGAGACAGTTGAATTTTACTAAAATAGTTTCATTAGCTCCCGAGGTATTATAAATTAAATATGAAATATAAATACTAGTAGCCTATGATATAGTAGGGTATCTGAAATAGATCAAATTAATAGATTGTGTTTCACGCATATATTTTTAATAATTGAATTTAATTATTCAAAAAACACAAATACAAAATGCAAAATAAAAATAAAATGAAGAAAAAAAGAAAACATGTTGATTATATCAATATTAGGAGGCACTAATAATTATAGTTCGTCATGGGTAGGGACACTATTGCCGATATACTAACTTCTATAAGAAATGCTGACATGGATAAAAAAGGAACGGTTCGAATAGCATCTACTAATATCAACGAAAACATTGTTAAAATACTTTTACGAGAAGGTTTTATTGAAAACGTTCGGAAACATCAGGAAAGTAACAACTATTTCTTGGTTTTAACCCTGCGACATAGAAAGACTACGAAAGGAATATCTAGAACTGTTTTAAAGCGTATCAGTCGCCCTGGTTTACGAATTTATTCCAACTATCAACGAATTCCTAAAATTTTAGGTGGAATGGGAATTGTAATTCTTTCTACTTCTCGAGGTATAATGACAGATCGAGAAGCTCGACTAGAAAGAATTGGAGGAGAAATTTTGTGTTATATATGGTAATCCTCCTGCTCTGGTATCCTAATTTTATCTCTAACTTGCTATTTGTGAAATAGAGAGGAAAAGTAAATTATATAACTCTTCCTCCATTAGTTGATACTTCAAGGAGAGTCCCTGGAATGAAAGAACAAAAATTGATTCATGAAGGTTTAATTATTGAATCACTTCCCAATGGTATGTTCCGGGTCCGTTTAGATAATGAAGATCTAATTCTAGGTTATGTTTCAGGGAGGATCCGGCGCAGTTCTATACGGATACTACCAGGAGATAGAGTAAAAATTGAAGTAAGTCGTTATGATTCGACCAGAGGGCGTATAATTTATAGACTTCGCAACAAAGATTCCAACGATTAGGTGTTTAAACATTCCTTTCGTGGTGATACAGAAAAAAAGAATTCAAGAGACTTATTTTCTTCCAAGGAATAGATTCCGAATTAAGGTAAGGAAAAAGAAATATGAAAATAAGGGCCTCTGTTCGTAAAATTTGTGAAAAATGTCGATTAATCCGTAGGCGTGGACGAATTATAGTGATTTGTTCCAATCCAAGACATAAACAGAGACAAGGGTAATCCTTCTAAAAAAGAAGTTTATAAAAGAGGGACCCATGTAAAAATAAAGGATCTGTTTTAACATGAAATGGATATCTCCGTATCTTTTCTTTCTGTACATTCTGACTCATATTTATTTTATGAGATGATAAAATATGACAAAAGCTATACCAAGAATTGGTTCACGTAGGAATGGACGTATGGGTTCACGTAAGAATGGACGTAAAATACCAAAAGGAATTATTCATGTTCAAGCGAGTTTCAACAATACCATTGTAACTGTTACAGATGTACGAGGCCGGGTGGTTTCTTGGGCCTCCGCCGGTACTTCTGGATTCAAAGGTACAAGAAGAGGGACACCCTATGCTGCTCAAACCGCAGCAGTAAACGCTATTCGTACAGTAGTTGATCAGGGTATGCAACGAGCAGAAGTTATGATAAAAGGTCCTGGTCTCGGGAGAGATGCAGCATTACGGGCCATTCGTAGAAGTGGTATACTATTAAGTTTCGTACGTGATGTAACACCTATGCCACATAATGGATGTCGACCTCCCCAAAAAAGACGTGTGTAGAAATAAGGATTAATGTGTAGAAATAAGGATTAAACAGATTTAAAGATCAAGAGAAATAAATGATTCAATGATCTGATCAAATAATAATATTATTATGCTTCGAAAAGAAGTAGCAGGATCCACTCGAACACTACAGTGGAAGTGTCTTGAATCAAGAGTAGACAGTAAGCGTCTTTATTATGGTCGTTTCATCCTGTCCCCGCTTATGAAAGGTCAAGCCGATACCATAGGTATTGCTATGCGAAGGGCTCTACTTGGAGAAATAGAAGGAACATGTATCACACGTGCAAAATCTGAGAAGGTGCCGCATGAATATTCCACGATAGTGGGTATTGAAGAATCAATACATGAAATTTTAATAAATTTGAAAGAAATTGTATTGAGAAGTAATCTGTATGGAGTTATAAATGCATCTATTTGTGTCAGGGGTCCTAAATATGTAACCGCTCAAGATATCATCTCACCACCTTTCGTAAAAAAAGTTGACACGACACAATATATAGCTAACCTGACGGAACCAATTGATTTGTGTATTGAATTGCAAATCAAGAGAGATCGTGGATATCGTATAAAACCCACAAATAACTCTCAAGATGGAAGTTATCCTATAGATGTTGTATCCATGCCTGTTCGAAATGCCAATCATAGTATTCATTGTTATGGGAATGGGAATGAAAAACAAGAGATACTTTTCCTAGAAATATGGACGAATGGAAGTTTAACTCCTAAGGAAGCACTTTATGAAGCTTCTCGTAATTTGATTGATTTATTTATTCCTTTTCTACATGCGGAGGAAGAGGACATTAATTTCGAAGAAAATAACAACAGGTTTACTCTACCCTTTTATACCTTTCAAGATAGATTAACTAATCTAAAGAAAAACAAAAAAGAAATTCCATTGAAATGTATTTTTATTGACCAATCAGAATTGCCTTCCAGGACCTATAATTGTCTAAAAAGGTCCAAAATACATACATTATTGGACCTTTTGAGTAACAGCCAAGAAGATCTTATGAGAATTAACTATTTTCGCATAGAAGATGTCAAACAGATATTGGACACTCTACAGAAACATTTCGCAATTGATTTACCTAAGAAAAAGTTTTCATTTTAAATCCATTGTAA